ACTAAACAGGAACAAGAGGGATCCACCGAAGAAAACCCTTCCCTTTTTTCGGAAGAAAGGGAGGATCTGGACAAAATAGATGAAACGGAAGAGATCCGAGTGAATGGAAAGGAAAAAACAAAGGATGAATTTCACTTTAAAGAGGCACGCTATCAAGATCAAGATAGCCCAGTTTACGAAGATTCTGATCTGGAGACCCATCAAGAGAATTGGGAATTGGGAAGACTGAAAGAAGAGAAAAAGAAAAGAATGAATATGTGGGTTGAAAAAACTTTTGTCTCTTTTCTTTTCGATTTTAAGCGATGGAATCGTCCATTACGATATATAAAAAATAAGAAATTAGAAAATGCTTTACGCAATGAAATGTCACAATTTTTTTTTTTTACATGTACAAGTGATGGGAAACAAATAATATCCTTTACATATCCGCCCAGTTTATCGACTTTTTCGGAAATGCTAGAACAAAGAATTTCTTTATACATAATAGAAAAACTATACGACGAAGATCTTTATAATTCTTGGATTTATACTAATGAAAAAAAAAAGTGCAATTTGAACAATGAATTGAAAAGCCGAATCCAAATTCTAGAAAAAAATGAGGGATCCTCTAGTCTGGATATGCTTGAAAAAAGAACCATATTATGTGATGATGAAAAAAAAAAAAAATGCTTGCCAAAAGCATATGATCCTTTTTTCAACGGACCATATCGAGGAACGAGAAAAAAATTAGATTCACGCGCAATCATGAATACTTATACAGATACAGAAAATTTAGTAGAATTTTTTTTTATAAATAAGATTCATGATCTACTTATTAATGATTCCGTAGAACTCCACCGTCAATCATTTTTGAATTCTAAAGAAGACAAAGGAATTGATTCAGAAAGTCAAGCAAAATATTTGCAATTTGTATTTGATGTAATTACAACACATACAAAAGATCAAAAAACAATGAAAAAAAGATCTATTGGAATTAGAATAGAAGAAGTCAGTAAAAAGGTTTCTCGATGGTCATACAAATTAACCGATAATTTGGAAGAAGAGGAAGAAGAAAATGAAGAAGAATTGGAGGAAGACGATCATGAGATTCATTCAAGAAGAGCCAAACTTGTGGTAATTTATAACGATAATGATCAGAATACCAATTCTATTTCTAGTATTCAGAATACTAGTAACAATGATAAAAACGATGATCAAATGGAAGAGGGAGAGGTGGCTTTGATACGTTACTCACAACAATCGGATTTTCGTCGCAATCTAATCAAAGGATCCATGCGCGCTCAAAGACGTAAAACAGTTATTTGGGACCTCTTTCAAGTAAATGTACATTCCCCACTTTTTTTGGATCGTCTAGACAAAATGTCTTTTTTTTCGTCTTTTGATATCAACGAAATGAAGAATATAATTTTTAGGAATTGGATGGGCAGAGAACAAGAATCAGAATTAAAGATTTCCTATTTTGAAAATGACGATAAAAAAGAAGAAAAGGAGAAAGAGGAAAAAAGATATAAAAACGAACAGATAGAAATATCAGAAGCTTGGGATGCTTTTATATTTACTCAAGTAATAAGAAGTTTGATGTTAATAACCCAATCTTTTCTTAGAAAATACATTCTATTGCCTTCATTAATAATAGCCAAAAACCTTTTCCGTATGTTATTATTCCAAATTCCCGAGTGGGACGAGGATTTGAAGGAATGGAATAGAGAAATCCATATTAAATGCACCTATAATGGTGTTCAATTATCAGAAACAGAATTTCCCCAAGATTGGTTAATAGATGGTATTCAGATAAAGATTCTATATCCTTTCTGTCTAAAACCTTGGAGAAAATCTAAGGCACAATCTCATCATAGAGATCTAATGAAAAAAAAAGAGAAAAAAACAAATTTTTGTTTTTTAACAGTCTGGGGAATGGAAGCGGAACTTCCCTTTGGTTCTCCCCGAAAACGACCTTCTTTTTTTGAACCTATTTATAAAGAACTCCAAAAAAGAAAAAAAAAGGTGAAAAATACATTTTCACAAGTTTTAAAATCTTTAAATAAAATAAATAAAAAAATAAAATCCTTTCTAAAAATTAGAAAAGAAAAAACAAAAGGAGTCGTTCAAATTATCAAACTAATAATGAAAAAACTGGAGAAAGTAAATCCAATTTTCTTATTTGAATTAAGGAAAGAAAAAGTATATGAACCGAACGAAAACAAAAAAGATTTCAAAAGAAATAATAAGATTCTTCGCGAATCGTCCGTAATAGAAAAAAGAATGAAAGATCTTTCTGATAAGACAATCAAAATCAAGAATCAAATTGAACAAACCGCAAAAGACAAGAAAAAAAAAGAAATAGTTCTAATTTCTGATAATAAAGGATCGGGATCACAGAAACATATTTTGAAAATATTAAAAAGGAAAAATATCCGATTAATGCGTAAATCACACTACTTTATCAAATCATTCATTGAAAAAATATACATAGATATTTTTCTATGTACCATTACCGTTTCTAAGATAAATGCACAACTTTTCTTTGAATCAACAAAAAAGATCTTTAATAAATCCATTTACAACAATGAAATAAATCAAGAACAAGAAGGAATTGATGAAACAAATCAAAATACAATGAATTTTCTTTTGACTATAAAAGAATTAAAATCTTTTTCAAATACTGATAATACTACGAATAGCAATCAAAATTACAATACTTATTGGAACTTATCTTCCCTGTCCCAAGCATATGTTTTTTACAAAATATCACAAAACCAATTACTTAATAAGTATCAATTGAGACCTGTACTTAAATATCAAGGGAGTTATCCTTTTTTTAAGGATAATTTAAAAGACTATTGTATGATACATGGAATATTTAACTCACATAATAAAATTCAATGGAAAAAATGGAAAAATTGGTTAAAAGGTCATTATCAATACGATTTATCTCAAAAAAAAAGGTCTCCATTAGTACCTAAAGAATGGCGAAATAGAATCAATAAACATCGTATGATTCAAAACAAGGAATCAAACCAATTGGATTTATATCAAAAATACCAATTTATTTATTCCATGAAAAAAAATGACTATGCAGCAAATTCATTTATGAGTCAAAAAGACAAATGGAAAAAACATTACAGATATGATCTTTTCTCATATAAATACATAAACCTTCCTAATTTATACATTTCTGGATCAACATTAGAAAGAAACGGGGACCAAGAAATTCCATCTCATTTCAATATATCGAAACCTGAATCATTTTATGTATTGGTAAGTATACCTAGTAATAATTATCTAGAAAAAGGATATCTTATTGATAGGAATACAAATTTGGATAGAAAATATCTTGATTGTAGAATTCTTCATCTTTGTTTTATAAATAATATTGAGATCTGGACCGATGCACATATTGGTATCAAGATTCAGAAAGATACTAAGACTAAAATTAAGAATTTAAAAAAAATGGAAAAAAAAGATCTTTTTTTTCCTACAATTCATCAAGAGATCAAACCATGCAATCAAAAAAGAAACTTTTTTGATTGCATGGGAATGAATAAAGAAAGTTTCTATGATACCGCATCAAATCATGATACTATATCCAATCTAGAAACTTGGTTCTTCCCAGAATTTGTGCTACTTTTTGATGTATATAAAATGAAACCTTGGATCATTCCAATCAAATCACTCTTTTTTCATTTTTCTATAAATGAAAAAAGTAAAAGCATTAACGTAAATCCAAAGAAATCATCTAATAAAAAAAAAGATCGTGAATTAGGAAATTCCAAGCAGGAAGAGAATGAACAACAGGTCCAAGGAAATCTTGTATGGAATCTACGAAAAATAAAAAAAGAAAATCAAAAAACTGTTGAAGAAGATTACGCAAGATTAGAAATGAAAAAGGTTCTAAAAAAGAAACAATATAAGAGCAAGAATGAAATGGAACTAGATTTCTTTTTGAAAAAATATTTACTTTTTCAACTAAGATGGGCTGATCCCTTGAAGAAAGAAATAATGAAAAATATCAGGATATATTGTCTCCTACTTAGACTAAGAAATCCAAAGGAAATTGCTATATCTTCGATTCAAAGAGGTGAAATAAATATAGATGAAATGCTGATTCAAAAGGACCTAGTTCTTGCAGAATTGATAAGAAAGGGAATATTTATTATTGAACCAATTTGTCTATCTATACAAAGGAAAGGAAAATATATTATATATCAAACTATGGATATTTCATTGGTCGATAAGAAAAAGCATCAAACAAAGAAAAAATACACAAAAAAAAGATATATTGAGAAAGGGGGGTTTGAAAAATCCATTGCACGACACAGCAACATATTTTTGAGTGGAGACAAAAATCATTATGATTTACTTGTTCCTGAAAATATTCTATCTCCCAGACGTCGTAGAGAATTTCGAATTCGAATTTGTTTCAATTCCCGGAATTTTCATGTTGTGGATAGAAATACAAGATTTTGCAATGAAAACAAAATAAGAAACTGTGCACAATTTTTGAATGAGGACAAACATATTAATACAGATAGAAAAGATTTCATGAAATTCAAATTGTTTCTTTGGCCCAATTTTCGATTAGAAGATGTAGCTTGTATGAATCGCTATTGGTTTGATACCAATAACAGCAGTCGTTTCAGTATGTCAAGAATACATATGTATTCACAATTCAGAATGAATTCAATTCCAATGAAAAATGAAAAAAATCTATAGTGGATTTCCTACATATCGTGTAACATATTTGGTAGATTAATAGATGAAAGCCGAAACATATACACTGTGTAACATTCTACTACATGATGCTGATTTCATAGTGTAATTTCATAGTGTATCAATTTTCATTAGGAATAACGGAATCCTTTTAAGTAAAAAGAAATTGTTTTCTTTCGTGAATACATATATGTTTTGTATATTTGGATCAAATATACAAAACATAAACCACATAAAGAAAAAACAAAGTAGTATATGAATGAAATCCAATTTTGATGTATACTAGATGAAAATAACTGACATAAGAAATATTATTATTTTTCCTGATCCGTAAAATTCACAGAAAAGAAAGATAGAAATCTTAATTTATGGTCAAAAATTCATTCATCTCAGTTATTACACAAGAAGAAAAAGAAGAAAATAGTGGGTCTGTTGAATTTCAAGTATTCCATTTCACCAGTAAGATACGGAGACTTACTTCACATTTAGAATTGCACAAAAGAGATTTTTTATCGCAAAGAGGTCTACGAAGAATTCTGGGAAAACGTCAACGATTATTGACTTATTTGTCAAAGAAAAAGAAAGTGCGTTATAAGAAATTAATGGATCAGTTAGATATTCGGGAACCAAAAACTCGTTAATTAAATTTGAATTTCTTATTTGAGTTTCTTATTATTTTATTCTTATTATCCTTGTTATTTTTTATTTTTTTCATTCTTTTCTTATTATTATTAGTTCAGTTATTCTTTTTTTTTTAGATTTTTCATTTTAAGAATTTCATGAAATAATGAATTAAGGAAAAAAATATGACTGTACCGGCTACAAGAAAAAATTTCATAATAGTCAATATGGGTCCTCACCACCCATCAATGCATGGTGTTCTTCGGCTGATCGTTACTCTGGATGGTGAAGATGTTATTGACTGTGAACCTATATTGGGCTATTTACACAGAGGGATGGAAAAAATAGCGGAGAACCGAACAATTATACAATATTTGCCTTATGTAACACGTTGGGATTATTTAGCTACTATGTTCACAGAAGCAATAACAGTAAATGCACCAGAACGATTGGAAAGTGTTCAAGTGCCTAAAAGGGCCAGTTATATCAGAGTTATTATGCTGGAGCTGAGCCGTATAGCCTCCCATTTGTTATGGCTTGGCCCTTTTATGGCCGATATTGGTGCACAGACTCCCTTTTTCTATATTTTAAGAGAGAGGGAATTAATATATGATCTATTCGAAGCCGCCACAGGTATGCGGATGATGCATAATTATTTCCGCATCGGAGGAGTAGCTGCGGATTTACCTTATGGCTGGATAGATAAATGTTTTGATTTCTGTGATTATTTTTTAACAGAAGTTGTTGAGTATCAAAAGCTCATTACGCGAAATCCCATCTTTTTGGAACGAGTTGAAGGAGTGGGCATTATTGGTGGGGAGGAGACAATAAATTGGGGTTTATCAGGACCAATGTTACGAGCTTCTGGAATCCAATGGGATCTTCGTAAAGTTGATCGCTATGAGTGTTACAATAAATTTGATTGGGAAGTCAAATGGCAAAAAGAAGGCGATACATTAGCTCGTTATTTAGTAAGAATCGGTGAAATGCAAGAATCCATAAAAATCATTCAACAGGCTCTAGAAGGAATTCCTGGAGGACCTTATGAAAATTTAGAAAACCGGCGTTTTCATAGGACAAAGGATTCCGAATGGAATAATTTTGAATATAGATTTATTACTAAAAAACTTTCACCCAATTTTGAATTGTTAAAACAAGAACTTTATGTAAGGGTAGAGGCCCCAAAAGGAGAATTAGGAATTTATTTAATAGGAGATAGTAGTGTTTTCCCCTGGAGATGGAAAATTCGTCCACCCGGTTTCATCAATTTGCAAATTCTTCCCCAGCTAGTTAAAAGAATGAAATTGGCTGATATCATGACGATACTAGGTAGTATAGATATCATTATGGGAGAAGTTGATCGTTGAAATGAGAATTGATACGACAGAAGTACAAACTATTAATTCTTTTTATAGATTAGAATCCTTAAAAGAAGTCTATGGATTCATATGGATTTTTGTCCCCATTTTAATCCTTGTCTTAGGAATCACAATGGGGGTATTAGTCATTGTGTGGTTAGAAAGAAAGATATCTGCAGCAATACAACAACGTATTGGACCTGAATATGCCGGCCCGTTAGGAATTCTTCAAGCTTTAGCGGATGGGACCAAACTACTTTTGAAGGAGGATCTTCTTCCATCTAGAGGTAATATTCGTTTATTTAGGGTCGGACCCTCTATAGGGTTTATATCAATTCTACTAAGTTATTTAGTAATTCCTTTTGGATATCACCTTGTTTTAGCTGATCTCAGTATAGGTGTTTTTTTATGGATTGCCTTTTCAAGTATTGTCCCCATTGGTCTTCTTATGTCAGGATATGGATCAAATAATAAGTATTCCTTTTCAGGCGGTCTACGAGCTGCAGCTCAATCGATTAGTTATGAAATACCATTAACTCTATGTGTGTTAGCAATATCTCTACGTGTGATTCGGTGGAACATGAACTCTTTTTTATCTATTTTCTAGAAAATAGATAAAAAATGAATTGAGATTTCAATACTAGAAAATAGAAATCTAATTCATAGAATTCAATATCAATATGTAAATATGAATATCAAAGAAGAAAAGAAGTATTTTTTTTTCATTAATTACTACTATCCCAGATACGTCATGGTCCGGAATTTTTCGGACTACAAGATCAAATCAGATTATAGAACAGGACTTAATAAGTAACGTTCAACAAATCGGGATTCATTTATCCACAGATTTTTATCTCCCTTTTGAACTCATTTCTATAATTCTTTTAGTTTCTTTGATAGGTGCAATTACTATGGCTCGTCAATAATAGAATTCTAATATAATAAGAAATAAGAACTTCCTTTTTTAAAATTAAAGAATGAAAATGGATTTAATCTATTTTGTTTCAATCTACTGTGAATATCTTCTTTTGTTATGTAATTCTTCTAGTCTAGTCAACTGAATCGGTTTCATTTTTGTTCATATTGAAATCAATCGAGATAGATGAGGGATTTATCAATGATGTTAGAGCATGTACTTTTTCTAAGTGTTTATTTATTTTCTATCGGTATCTATGGACTGATCACAAGTCGAAGCATGGTTAGAGCACTTATGTGTCTTGAGCTTATACTGAATTCGGTGAATCTAAATCTTGTCACATTTTCCGATATATTTGATAGTCGGCAATTAAAAGGAGAAATTTTCTCAATCTTTGTTATAGCTATTGGGCTAGCTATTGTTTCGTCGATCCATCGTAACAGAAAATCAACTCGTATTAATCAATCGAATTTGCTGAATAATTAGTTAGAATTCTTCTATTTTCACATAGAAATCAAAACATAAGACTTTTAGATAGAATATTCTAAATAGAATCTAATAGAATTATAGAATTAGAATAATAAGATTATAGAATATTTTTATTTTTCTTTCTTCTCTTTTTTCATATAGATTTATGATTTCTAGTTACGAACTTATTCTATAACTAACCTAATAACAAACGTATTCATCTGATATATAATCTATCATAATATCCTTAATTTAATTCTATTTCATATACATATAGAAAGATAGGAAAATTCACATGAATTGAATTCGTAAACTCATATTTCATGATTATTGAAATGGAAATCAAAGTATCTTGGCCCTTTCTCATAAACAGATTAGAAAATCTATTGATTCTTCAAATTTTGATAAATCATTGATTTGTCTGGTGTCTATAATAGAAAATATATGATTTATTTCATTTTCTTATCTTATTTTACCAGATCGAAAATCTTTTGTGTTCAAAACTGGAATTTATAGACCCAATGTCACATTCAGTAAAGATTTATGATACATGTATAGGATGTACCCAATGTGTTCGAGCTTGCCCCACGGATGTATTGGAAATGATACCTTGGGACGGATGTAAAGCTAAGCAAATTGCTTCTGCGCCAAGAACCGAGGATTGTGTAGGTTGTAAAAGATGTGAATCCGCTTGTCCAACGGATTTTTTGAGTGTCCGTGTTTATTTATGGCATGAAACAACTCGCAGCATGGGTCTTTCTTATTGATATGTGATATCTGACAAAAAACTCCACTTGAATCATTTGATTCCTCTTTACCGACAAAACCCCGTGCTCGGGAGAAGAATAATCTATTTTCTTTTCTCGAGTACGGACTTTTCTGGTCTAATTTTATCTTGTCTTTATCACGAGTTCTTTTCCTTGGTTAACAATACTTCTTGTTTTGCCCATATTCGCGGGTTCTTCAATTGTCTTTTTCCCTCATAGGGGAAATAAGGTGTATAGGTGGTATACTCTATGTATATGTATCCTAGAGCTCCTTCTAATGACCTATGTATTTTGTTATCATTTCCAATTGGACGATCCATTAATCCAATTGAAGGAGGATTATAAATGGATCAATCTTTTTAATTTTCACTGGAGACTGGGAACCGATGGACTTTCCATAGGACCCATTTTACTGACAGGATTTATCACTACTTTAGCTACTTTAGCAGCTTGGCCAGTTACTCGAAATCCGCGATTCTTCTATTTCTTGATGTTAGCAATGTATAGTGGCCAAATAGGATCATTTTCTTCTCGAGACCTTTTACTTTTTTTCATCATGTGGGAATTAGAATTAATTCCTGTTTACTTACTTTTATCCATGTGGGGAGGAAAAAAACGCCTGTACTCGGCTACAAAGTTTATTTTGTGCACTGCCGGAGGTTCCATTTTTCTCTTAATAGGAGTTCTAGGTATGGGTTTATATGGTTCCAATGAACCAACATTAGATTTAGAAAGATTAGCTAATCAATCGTATCCTGCGGCATTGGAAATAATACTCTATTTTGGTTTTCTTATTGCTTATGCTGTCAAATCGCCGATGATACCCCTACATACATGGTTACCAGATACCCACGGGGAAGCACATTACAGTACATGTATGCTTTTAGCTGGAATATTATTAAAGATGGGAGCATATGGATTGATTCGGATCAATATGGAATTATTAGCTCACGCTCATTCTAGATTATCTCCCTGGTTGGTGATAGTAGGAATAATACAAATCATTTATGCAGCTTCAACTTCTCTCGGTCAACGCAATTTAAAAAAACGTATTGCCTATTCTTCCGTATCTCACATGGGTTTCATAATTATAGGAATTGGTTTTTATCCTGATTTCGTTCTCCCGTTATCGGTTGACAAGGTACAAGTTCTATTATCTAATTATTTTTATAGATACTAATTCTTTTTTTAGATTCAATACTAAATGAAATAAATTTCATTAATTGGAAAGAAAGTCTTAGAATTCTTTGACTTTCATATTTTCACGATTCTTCGTTGTACAATGAAAAAAAAGGGAAGGGTGAATTAGAATTGTAATGAGATACATCTAAAGTTTTTGAGAACCATTTGAATAATTCCTCTATTTAAACGGTTCTCAAAAACTCGCACAAAATTTCATTGCATTGTGTATCAGACGATTTTTTTATGTATTCTTCATGTATTTTCTTTTATTCAATTAGATATTCATTGGAATGAACCATAACTATGGAACCCGATTCCTAATAGATTGATCCCAAAATAGCATATCCAAATTAGGAGAAATCCTATAGAAGCTACAAATGCCGAATTTGTCCCTTGATCTTGCAATTTTGGATTTGTTCTAGTATGTAAATAAATTGCAAATATGGTCCAAGTAATAAATGCCCAAGTTTCCTTAGGGTCCCAATTCCAATAAGAACCCCATGCTTCATTAGCCCATACTGCTCCAGAAAGAATGCCTATGGTTAAAAAGGTAAACCCTAAACTAATGACACGATAACTCCAATAATCCAAACGATGAATTAATTGATATTTGTAAAAATTTTGAAATGAGAAGAAAGAAGTATTTTTTAATACACTTCCTTTTTGGTTCAAATATTCCATATCACCAAAGAAAAACGACTTCCTTAAACTGAAAAAATTCTTGTTTTTCAAAAAAGAATCGATTCTTTTTTGAAATGTAATCACTATAAGAGCAACTGATAATAACGATCCGCATAAAAGAGCTGCATAGCTCAATAGCATCATACTGACATGCATCATTAACCACTGGGATTGTAGAGCAGGTACTAATATTGCGGGTTGATGCATTTCAGTTGAAAGACCTGACGTGGCGAAACCTTGGGTAAAAATGGCACTTGGTGCAGTTATTGCGCTTAAATCATTTTTATGATTCCCAAGATACGGAATCATATGAATAATGGATAAACTCCATGAAAGGAAGATTAATGATTCGTATAAATTACTTAAGGGAAAATGTCCCGAAGAAATCCAACGAATAACTAAAAACCCTGTTATAGAGAAAAAAGTAGCTATCATCCCTTTTTCTGACGAATTATGTAATCCTTCGATTTCGTAGACTAATAAGTTCATCAAATGAATCAGAATCACAATTGAGATGATCGAAAAGGAAATATGAGTTAATATATGTTCTAAGGTTGCAAATATCATAAAGAAGAGTCCCTTTTAAATAATTGAAATCGGGGAGGGGATTAAATAGAATCTAAAAGAGAATATTTAAAATAGATTCTATTAGAATCTATTGTGTCTATATTATTAATATGAATAATTCTTTATGCCGCCACTCGGACTCGAACCGAGATGCTCTAGCACTGCTTCCTAAGAGCAGCGTGTCTACCAATTTCACCATGGCGGCTTACCTTAAATAATAATATATATAATAATAATAATATATATAATAGGAAATTCATGTTGAATTGTCGATATTCAATAGAGTTTAGGAAACAATGAAGAAAGATGCATTTCCATTCATCTGGAAATGTTAAATATAAAGAAAATATCAATAATACTTAATTAGTATCCTCGTAAGTTCAGTTTGAATAATCAACTTTTCCGTACTAGAAACTAGAAACCTAGCTCTTGTTTATCCAGAAGAGTCAGAACTCAATAGTTTCGTTCTCAGTCGGGGTATAAAATACATAATTCTTTTCTAACGATTTTGAGATCCAACACCTTAGTATAAAATAGAATGAAATATTCAGATTCTTCCTTGTCTATCGTAATTGTGCTTTTCTATTTTGAAAAGCACAATTCATAGGAAAGAAAAAACCATCTCACGAATTCAATATCAATCAATAGAAATTGAAATAAATAGAATAAAATATAACATAAACAATAAAAAGAAGAAAATAACTAAAATAGAATATAATAGAAATATATAAAGACTATAAAAAATCTAAAAAAATGATAAAAAAGAATAAAATACACAATACTGAGTACTTTGAATCAAGTAGACAGAAAAAGATTCTTATTTTTCATATTACCTAGCTCTAACTAATATGAGAAGTGAAATACAAATACAATTTAGTAAAATTGAATCATTTGTCTTACAATTCAAAAATGGAAATTTGGAAGTTCTTTGAAACATGTCAATTAAGATTTTTCCAAGACTTTTTTTTGTCGCACAAAAAAACTTTTTGACTGTCCGGTGGAAACAGATTTAGCTAAAGAAAAAGCTTTTACTGCCTCTAAAGATCCTTTTTTTTTCCAAAGATTTCTACGAATATGCTTTTTTGACATAGAAGTACGTTTTTTTGGAACTGCCATTCAAAAGGTATGTGACTCCTTTTTATCGTTGTATGTGAAAGACATATATTGTTCAAAATAAATTACTCTTTATTAGTCATTATCTATACTTAATACTTAATTCCATAAATTTAA